TTGTTTAAATGGCAAAAAAAAGTTTAATGGCGTAATAATTTTTTATAATAAAAATGTCATAAGAGGGTATTTTCTTCAATAATTGACATAAAAAAGTCTAATAAAACAGGGGTTTTAGCTGCGTATGAAGTATTATTATATATTTAGTGTATTAATATTAGTATTTATTTTTAAAAATATAATTATAAGTATAATAAATATTTTATTATAATAATATATTTAATACATAATTTATAATAATATATTTTATATATAATAACTATATAATAATTAATAATAAATAACTTAAAAAAAAAGAAATTATTATTATTATTCATATTATATAATAAATATTTTATAATTAATAATATATTTATTATAATTATTATATAATATATATTTTATTATAATAATATATTTAATATATAATTTATAATAATATATTTTATATATAATAACTATATAATAATTAATAATAAATAACTTAAAAAAAAAGAAATTATTATTATTATTCATATTATATAATAAATATTTTATAATTAATAATATATTTATTATAATTATTATATAATATATATTTTATTATAATAATATATTTACTATAATTATTATATAATATATATTTTATTATAATAATATATTTACTATAATTATTATATAATATATATTTTATTATAATAATATATTTAATATACTTAAATTAAATATTTTAATAAATACAAAATATTATATAGAATCCTTATTTTTTTAAAGATTAAAAAAAAAAATAAGGATTCTAAAGAATATCTTATGTAGGTTAAATGATTTATTAATAATATATACTTATTAATAGTTAGGCCTTCCAGGTGTTTTTACCAATAATTACAATTACAAAAAATTGCCCTTAGCGTTTTTATCTGAGCTCTCTTAGAGATTTAGTCTCGAGGTTTTAGCTAGGGAATTCTTCTTTAGGCTCCCCCAAAAGCCAAAAAAAAATGTTTCCCCAAGAACATTTTTTTTAGAAGTACATAAATTTATAATTTGAACTAATTTTAAGTTACGACCCTCAAAAAAATTTGGGGAGGAAAGAAAAATTGTGCCATCAAACTTATGCAATTAAATTCATGGTTTTATTCTAACCAATAAATTAATTTTTTCATAGAGTTATATGGATAATTTTTAATACATTTTTTTTCAGTAATTAATATTATAGATATATTTGGTTTTTAATTAGCTAATGAATTTATATAGATAAAAATTTGTGCCAGCATTCGCGGTTAAACAATTTATGTAAATTAATTATTTAAGTTAATAATTTTGCATATTTATGGTTTAGTATATATTTATTTAGGTGGAATTTATAATTATTAAAAATTCCTGTTATTATTTTATGAAGTTTTGTTATTAAACTAGGATTAGATACCCTATTATAATTAAATTTAAATATTTTAATTTGAATAGTATTAGATATGTTCTTTAAGGCTCAAAGAATTTGGCGGTAAATTATCTTCTTAGAGGAACCTGTATATTAATTGATAAACCACGATAGTTTATACTTATTTAAGATATTTGTATACCGCTATACTAAGGAATGTTTTGAAAAAGATTTTCTTTGACTTTTTGATTTATATTAGGTCAAGGTGCAGTTTTAAGTAAGTTTATATGGGTTACTTTAATTATTAATATTTAGGATAAAAATCTTATGAGTTTTTTTAAATAAGGATTTAATAGTAAGTTTAATTAATTTGTTAAGCTGAATTTTGCTCTATTTTATGTACATATCGCCCGTCACTCCTGATTCAAGTTAGGATAAGTCGTAACAAAGTAACTTCACCGGAAGGTGAAGTTAGAAATTCACAGGCTGATAGCTTATGTTAAAGTTTTTTAGTTACATTAAAGAGAAAATTATTTATTTCGTCTGAATATTATTCTATTTAGATTTTATATTAAATTTTTATACTATTTAATTTTTTTTAGTACCTTAAGGAAATAATAAAGTATTTTAAAACTGTGAAGGTTTATAGACTTAATAATGTAAAATAATTATTTAGTACCTTTTGTATCAGGGTGGGTTAATTTTTTTAATTATTTTATTTTCCCGAATTAAGAAGTTCAATTTGGATATATTTTTATTTGTTTTATAAAGTTAAATAATATTCTTATAGTAATTATATGTTAATCATTTCTTATATATCTGGTTATTAAGGAATTTAATTAAATTAATTGCTTATTTAAATTTATTAAGTTTATGTATATAAGTATAAAGTTATTAGGGATAATCTTAATAGTTAAAATACAATATAATTTTTTATATACTTATTTTCTTTTAAATTTTGATTTAAGTTTTTAATAAATTAATATTTCTATATATAATTTAATTATATTTAATTTTTTACTTGGTTTTATTAATTAATAACTTTATTTATTAATAATGATTTAATTAGTATAATTTAGAAGTTGATTATAATTAACTCGACAAAGATTATTTCCAACTGTTTATCAAAAACATTTCTTTTTGTGTTTTTAAAAGGTATCTTCTGCCCTATGAATATTTTAAATGGCTGCAGTATTTTGACTGTGCAAAGGTAGCATAATAATTAGTTTCTTAATTAGGAGCTTGTATGAATGGATGTATGAGATTAATATTTTATTTTCTTAAATATTTATAAATTTAAATTTAAGTTAAAATGCTTAATAGAATCTTTGGGACGATAAGACCCTATAGAACTTCAATTAAAATTTATAAATTAATTTTTTTTTATATTTATATTAATTTATTTACTTATTTTTTGCTGGGGTGGCAGTTAAATTTTAACTTTAATTTTCTTATTCATTTATATATGTTTATACTGATCCTAATAAGATACTAAGATTAAGTTACCTTAGGGATAACAGCGTAATTTTAATGGAGAGTTCATATCTATATTATTCTTTGCGACCTCGATGTTGAATTAAGAAAAAATAAAGAAGCAGAATTCTTTAAGTTTAAGTCTGTTCGACTTTTAATTTCTTACATGATTTGAGTTCAAACCGGCGTGAGCCAGGTTGGTTTCTATCTAAAAAATCATTTAACTTATTTAGTACGAAAGGACCAATTAGTTTACTTATTAAGTATAATCTATATAATAATGATTTGGCAGATTAGTGCATTAAATTTAGAATTTACATAAGTATAAAAAATACATTCATTAATATATTTAATTAGTTTTTTATTTTTATTAGTATTTGTGATAGTTTCAGTAGGTTTTTTTACCTTACTAGAGCGTAGGGTTTTAGGATATATTCAAATTCGTAAGGGCCCTAATAGGGTTGGTTATTTAGGATTATTACAGCCATTTAGTGATGGTATAAAGCTTTTTATAAAGGAACAGTTTTTCCCTATGAATTCTAATTATATAATTTATATAATTTGCCCTATATTAAGTTTAATACAGTCTTTATTTTTATGGGTATTGTTCCCTTATTATTTAAATTGTTTAGAATTTAATTTAGGTTTAATATTTTTTTTATGTTGTTCTAGATTAGGTGTTTATGGCTTAATAATTTGTGGATGATCTTCAAATAGTTTATATTCTATATTAGGTTGTATTCGTAGAGTTTCTCAAGCTATTTCCTATGAAGTAAGATTGTCACTAATTTTATTATGTTTTTTTATATTAGCTGATAGTTATAGTTTCTTAGGGTTTTATTCAATAAATAGTTCAGTATGATTTGTATTAATTTCAGTCCCTATTTTTTTTTGTTGGCTTTCTTGTTGTATAGCTGAAAGAAATCGTACTCCTTTTGATTTTTCTGAAGGCGAAAGAGAATTAGTTTCTGGTTTCAATATTGAATATGGCGGTGGGGGATTTGCTTTGTTGTTTATTTCTGAGTATTCAAGAATTATTTTTCTTTGTTTATTGACTTGTCTGATTTTTTTAAGTCCAAATTTCACAAGATTCTTATTCTTTTTAGAATTAGTATCTTTATGCTTTTTATTTATTTGAGTACGGGCTACTTTACCGCGGTACCGTTATGATAAATTAATATATTTAGCTTGGAAATGTTATTTACCTTTAACCTTGAACTATATGGTTATGTTTTTATTAATGAGGGTCCTATGTTTTTATCATTTTTTTTTGCTAAAGCTATTAAATAGTATCTTTCTTGTACTTTCAAAGTACTTGCTTTGTATAAGCTAAATAGCTTTTATTTAATGATACTTTCTCAAAATTTAATTAAAATAGGGTCAGTAGCAAAATATAAAAAATAAATTACTGTTAATAATATACCTGTAGTAGTAAACGGCAATTCTACTGGTCGGGCCCCAATTCAAGTTAAAAGGATAATTGTCATAACAAATATTCAGAAGTTAAATTGTCTAATAGGGTAGAATTGGATTCCTTTAAATTTGGACTTTATGGAAAATGGTAAGATTACCAAAATAATAATAGACAAGAATAAAGCTAATACCCCCCCAAGTTTATTAGGAATTGACCGTAGAATAGCATAAGCAAATAGAAAGTATCATTCAGGTTGAATATGTACAGGGGTTACTATAGGGTTTGCAGGAGTAAAATTATCGGGATCAGACAGTAAATAAGGATTAGATATAGTAAGTACTATAAGTAGTGTAATTGTAATACAGAATCCTATAACGTCTTTAATAGAAAAAAATGGGTGGAATGGGATTTTGTCTAGATTGGAGTTAACTCCTATGGGATTTCTAGACCCTGTTAGGTGAAGAAAAAACAAGTGAATTATTGTAAGTATAACAATAATAAATGGTAATATAAAATGTAATCTAAAGAATCGAGATAGTGTAGCATTGTCTACACTAAATCCCCCTCAAATTCAATTTACTAATGTAGGTCCAACATAAGGAAACGCAGAGAGTAAATTAGTAATAACTGTAGCACCTCAAAAGGATATTTGTCCTCAAGGCAAAACATACCCTAAGAAAGCAGTGGCTATGGTTGAAAGTATAATAATAATCCCCATATTTCAAGTTTTTTGAAGATGATAAGATCCATAATATATACCTCGTCCTACGTGTAAATATATACAAATAAAAAATAATGAAGCTCCATTAGAATGAATAATTCGCATTAATCATCCGTAATTTACATCTCGAGAGATATGACTTACTCTATTAAAAGCTATCTCAATATTAGCCGTGTAGTGTATCGACAATAGAATTCCAGTAATCAATTGAATAGACAAGCATAATCCTAAAATAGACCCAAAGTTTCATCAGGCTGAAAGATTAATGGGTGCAGGCAGGTCAATCAAGGCATTATTAACAATAGAAATAATTTTATCTCTTTTACGGATAGGTTTATTCATTAATTTATTTAGATCGTAATGGTCCTTTATAGATTTTAATAACTCTTGTAATTGAAATTATTGCTAGTAATAAATATGAAAACAATATAATAGTAATTAATATTGTTTTTTTATTATAAATTTTTATAAGGGTAATAGATTCATTGAGTATAAATGTTTGAAGTTTTTCATTTATTTGAGTTTCACATATTATTTCTTCTATAGGCAAGAAAATTAATATAATAGGAAAAATCATAAAAATGTTCGGAGTAAATTTCTCATTCGATGCAATTCTTCTTATATATATAAATAGAATAAGTAATCCTCCAATTAGTATAAGAAAAATAATTATAGCTATTCAAGAAGATATAGTTAATTTAGAGATTAAAATTGTTGATAGGGTGGTTTGAATTAAAAGTAGGATTCCTATGGATATAGGTGTTTTTAAAGTTGAAATTAAAGATGTAATATAAATCATAATTTTAAGTAGTGTTATTTTTATAACAACAAATAATTTAATAAAAATACTAGTCTTGGGTATTAGATATGTAGTTTATCTACTTTGTTGAAGTTTTAAAGGTCAAGCCTAATTTTAGTTTACAAGACTAGTATTTTTATTAAATTATTAAAACTTATTTTTTATTTATTCATGTATATATATATAATGTCTTTATTTTCTTTATTAATAATTCGTAAACATATTTTCTTATGTTTATTAAGATTAGAATTTATTGTAGTTTCTTTATTAATAATATATATATATTATTTTCTTTTTTTTACAAGAGGTTTTTACTTAATAGTAATTATAATAGTTTTTTTTGTATGTGAAGGGGTATTAGGTTTAAGAGTTTTAGTAAGAATAATTCGTTGCTTTGGGAATGATTATTTAAATTCTATAAATTTATGATAATAGTTATATTTTTTATATTAATAATGATCCCATTAAGTTTTTTGAGTTTATCTTGACTTTTAAGTCAATTTTGTTATCTTTTTTTATACATAACCGTATTATTAAGGGGATATAGTCTTTTTTTTTCTAGAGTTTCATATTCTTATGGAATAGACAGATTTTCATACAATCTTATTTTACTAGGAGTACTAATTAGATCTTATATAGTAATTTCTATACAAGGTTCTTTCAATATAAATATATATATAATTATTAACTTGAGTCTTGGTTTCTTTTTATTTATTATTTTTAGTTCATTAAGTTTCTTATATATGTATATTTCTTTTGAGTTTGTTTTAGTCCCCTTAGTAATTTTAATATTGGGTTGGGGGTATCAACCTGAACGGTTGATAGCAGGTTTGTATTTATTTTTTTATACAGTTTTGGTTTCTTTACCCTTATTGATTTTAATCTTATATATTTACAATAAGAGAGGTTCAATGTTTTTTGATTATTTAAAATATAGTTCAAAATTTAGTTTAATTCATTTTGTCTTAGTTTTTGTTTTTATAGTAAAATTGCCTATGTTTTTAGTACATTTTTGGTTGCCGAAGGCTCATGTTCAAGCCCCTGTTTCAGGTTCAATAATTTTAGCTGGGTTAATATTAAAAATTGGGGGGTATGGGTTAATTCGTATTATATATATATATGAATATATATTTATACAGTATTCATATATTTGATATTCTTTATCTTTGGTGGGTTCAGTGCTTGTTGGTATTGTATGTTTAATACAAGGGGATATTAAATGCTTAATTGCTTATTCATCAGTATCTCATATAGGAATAGTAATTATAGGGTTAATAACTATAAGAAGCTGAGGTTTAATAGGTTCTTATTTATTGATGTTAGGGCATGGGTTTTGTTCGTCAGGTTTATTTTATATAGCAAATCTGTTTTATATACGAACAGGAAGTCGTAGTTTTTTTATTAATAAAGGTTTAATAACATATATACCTAGATGTTCAATAATTTGGTTTATTTATTGTTCTTTTAATATAAGATGTCCTCCAAGAGTAAATTTTATTAGAGAAGTTATAATTTTATCAAGAATACTAAGTTATTGGGTAAATTCTTTTATTTTTTTTATTGGGACTTCTTTTATATGTGCTTGCTTTAGTTATTATCTATATAGATACAGACAACATGGTTTGCACCATAATTTGTATAGCTTTTCGACTTTAAATTTAATGGAGTTCTTATGTTTATTTATACATTTATTTCCTCTTTTAGTTTATTCAATTATTATCATGAGTTTATTTTATTCAGGTAGTTTAAATAAAATATAGATTTGTGGAGTCTAAGAAGTTAATTAATTCTGAATTTTGGTTAATTTATATTACATATGGTCTATAGTTTTATTTATTTTTTCTTTTACATTTTTATTTATAGGGTTATACTTTCTAAACACTGGTGTGAGTCTTATATTAGAATGATTTTTGTATATAAGCAACTCTATACCTATAGTATATATTGTTTACATAGATTGGATTTCAATATTTTTTTCCTTTGTAGTATTTTTTATTTCATCTATAGTGGTTTTATATAGAAGAGTATATATAGGAGACTATAATTATAGTTCTATTCGGTTTTTATTCTTGGTTTTGTTATTTGTGTTTAGAATACTTTTAATAATTTTAAGTCCAAATTTGCTAAGAATTATATTAGGGTGAGATGGCTTAGGTCTTGTTTCTTATTGCTTAGTGATTTACTATAGCTCATTAAGGAGTTACTTAGCTGGGATAATTACTTGTTTAATTAATCGTTTAGGAGATATTGGTTTACTTATTTCTTTGGGTTGAGTATTCAGATACGGGAGATGAAATTTCCTTTTCTATTTAAACTTCCTAGAAAAGGAAATTTTTTATTTAATTATTATTTCTTCTTTTACTAAGAGTGCCCAAATTCCATTTTCTAGATGGTTACCTGCAGCTATAGCTGCGCCTACTCCAGTTTCTTCTTTAGTTCATTCTTCTACATTAGTTACAGCGGGGGTGTATTTGTTAATTCGTTTTTTTAATTATATTGTTTTTGTTAATAGCTTTTTTCTTTTTGTTAGTTTAATAACTATAATTATGTCTTCTTTTTGTGCAAATTATGAATTTGATTTAAAAAAAATCATTGCTTTGTCAACCCTTAGACAATTAGGCTTAATAATAAGCTGTTTATTCATAGGTTTAGTAGACTTATCTTTTTTTCATTTGCTTTCCCATGCTATATTTAAGTCTTTATTATTTTTGTGTTCAGGGATTATTATTCATCTTATATCGGGTAGTCAGGATATCCGAATAATAGGTTCTATTTGTTTTTCTATACCTTTAACTTGTTGTTGTTTTAATATTTCAAATATAGCTCTTTGTGGGTTTCCTTTTTTGTCAGGGTTTTATTCAAAAGATTTAATTATCGAGAGTTCAGCTTTTGATGGAATAAACTTTATGATATTTATATTGTTTTATTTTAGTTTAGGTCTTACAGCTTCCTATAGAATTCGTTTATTTTATTATAGAATCTTAAGTAAGTTTAATTTTATTAGATTAATAAATTTATTTGAGGATATTTCTTATATAAAGTTAAGAATTATACTTTTATCATTTTTTTCTGTATCTTTTGGTTGTATATTTATGTGATTAGTAAATTTAGATATATTTTTTTTGGTCATGCCGTTTTATTTAAGGATTTCTACTATTTTAATTGTTGGATTAGGGTTATATGTTGGTTATACACTAAATGATTTTAAGAATTTTATATTTTTTACTTACTATATATTAAATGGTTCAATATGATTTATATACAGTTATTCTTATAAGTTTTTTTATCTTAATTATTTTTTTGGTAAGAATTTACATATAGGGATATTTTGAGGGGAATATTTTGGGGGTATAGGAATTTCCTATCATTTAATAAAATTGTCAAACTTTTTTCAATTTTATTCTATCAGAACATTAAAGGTATTTTTTGTTATATCTATTTTTTGAGTACTAATATTGATATAAATTTCTGTAGCTTATTTAGAGTATATTAGTGAAGTTAATAAGGAAACAGTTGTTTAGGAATATCTATAAGTAATATTTCTTACTATCTTTTTAATGAAAATAAAATGTTTTTATAAACTATATAAATTCTAAGAGAAAAACGGAGTTTAACCGCTTTAAAGATTAGTTAGCAGCTATCTTTATACCAATTCTCTATTAATTGGATTTAAAATCAATTTCCTTATTAACATTAAGGTGCCTCTTATTTTGGCTTCAATTAAAACATGAAGGAAAGTCCTTTAAATTCTAGGTCGAAACTAGTTGTAAATATTTACTTCTATGTTAAGATTAGTTTCAATGAACACCTTTTGATTGCAAATCAAATATTATATTTAAATATAATCCTTATGAGGTTCAGTTAATTATACCATTAATTCATTCATGGATTAGCCCTACAATCAAAATAGTAATGAATGACACTGAAGTAAAGATTCAATATTTAATTATTGATGTTTTTATAGTTAAAATAATAGGCATAATTATAATAATCTCAATATCAAAAATTAAAAAAATTACTGCAATCATAAAAAAGTGGATTGAGAAAGGCAATCGTCTATAAGATATGGGGTTAAAACCGCATTCAAAGGGGGTAGCCTTCTGGTTGTCTGTTAAAGATTTTTTTCTAACTATCACAATAATAAGTGTAATTATAATAATAATCATACAGATTAATAAAATTATTAATATTAATAGATTTATTAGTCATTTTAAAACAAAACCTTTAAGTTGGAAGCTTAATATACTTTTTATACTAAATGACTATCTTCCCCATCAGTAAATTGAGATATATAGAAATAGTCATACAACGTCAACAAAATGCCAATATCAAGCAGAAGCTTCAAATCCTACATGATGATTTTTAGATATATGTAGTTTTAAAATTCGGAGAGTTGAAATTAAAATGAAGATTGTACCAATTATTACGTGTAATCCATGAAATCCTGTAGCTATAAAGAAGGTTGAACCGTAGACTGAATCTGCTATAGAGAATGGTGCTTCATAATATTCCACCGCTTGTAAAAAGGTAAAGTAAATCCCTAATAGCACTGTGATAATTAATCTTTGTATTGTTTGTGAAAAATTATTATTAACTAATGAATTATGGGCTCATGTAATTGAGATTCCTGATGATAGTAAAATCATAGTATTAAGTATAGGAATACTCATAGGATTGAATGGTTTAATTCCTATGGGGGGTCATTGTATACCAATTTCTATTCTAGGGGAAAGTCTTCTATGAAAGAACGCTCAGAAGAACGAAGAAAAGAATAAGACTTCAGAAGTAATAAATAGGATTATACCTCATTTTATACCGGTAACTACTCTCTTAGTGTGGATCCCTTGAAAAGTAGACTCTCGGATAACATCTCGTCATCATTGGATTATTGTAAGTATAATAATTAATACCCCTAAGTTTATAAGTCAAGTTTCATTTAAATGAAATCAAAGAGTTGTACCTGAGGTTATTGATATTAATCCTATTGACCCTGTTAATGGTCATGGGCTATTGTCTACTAAGTGAAAGGGATGATTTTTCATTTAAATTTCTCTAGAGTAAAGTGTTGATAATGTTATAAATACATAAGATTGAATAAATGCTACAGCCATTTCAAAAATCATTAATCCTATAAATAATCATATTATAAATAACATTAAAGGGAAATTATTAATTAAATTATTACCCAGTAATGATATAAGAAGATGCCCAGCAATTATATTGGCTCTTAATCGAACAGCTAATGATCCAGGGCGGATAATATTACTAATAGATTCAATTATTACTATAAATGGTATTAAAATAGTAGGTGTTCCTACAGGAACTAAATGGGTAAATATGCTGTTAGTTTTATTAATTCATCCAAATAATATAAGTGAAATTCATAGTCTAATAGCCATGGCTAATGAAAAAATTAAATGCGCAGAAGCAGTGAATACATAGGGTAATAGTCCTATAATGTTATTAATTAAAATATAAAAGAATAGTCTAACTATAAGAATTGATGGTTCAGATTTTTTTAAATGTATAATAATTTCTGTTATTAATTTATTTAATAAAATTATTACAATATTTAATGGTTTTCTTGGAAGATTTCAATATGATATGGGAATAAACAAGATGAAGAATATTCTTAATCAGTTTAAGGATAAATTACCTGTTGCAGGGTCAAATACTGAAAATAAGTTTATTATCATACTCAGTTTATTTTATTAGTTTTAGTCTTTAAAGTTCCTTTGACAATTATATAAGAATTAAAATAGTTAATGATTACTGTAATTATAAGTGTTGATATTGTTATTAATATAATAATAGTTCATCATATGGGAGCTATTTGTGGAATAAAGAAACACTTTTCATATAGTAATTTAAATCTGACAAATTAATGTTTTTATTAAACTAGTCTCTTTCATTAAGAGTATTCGCTTTTACTATAATTTGGTTTAAGAGACCAACACTTGCATTTAAGTAACTTAATGAAGAAAAGTTTTTAATTCAATTATTAAATGATTTTATGTCTACTGATTCCATTATAATAGGTATAAATCTATGATTAGCCCCACAAATTTCAGAACATTGTCCATAGAATGTGCCTGGTCGTATGATTATAATGCTTCCTTGGTTGATTCGTCCGGGAGATCCATCAACTTTAATACCTAATGCTGGGATTGTTCATGAATGAATAACATCATAGGATGTTACAAGAATACGTGTTTTAATGTTGAATGGTAAAACAATACGATTATCGGATTCAAGAAGTCGGTATTCATTATTTTCTAAAGAATTGGATTGTTTTATATAAGAATCAAATTCAATTTTTTTTAAATCAGAATATTCATAGCTTCAGTATCATTGGTGTCCAATTGCTTTAAGTGTAACTAATGGTTTATTAATTTCTTCTAAAAGATAAAGAATTTTAAGGGATGGTATAGCAATAACAATTAATAATACAGCTGGTAGTAGGGTTCAGATTAGTTCAATTATTTGTCCTTCTAATAGTATTCGATTAGTAAATTTATTAACAGCAAGAGATAAAATTATATACAGGACTGCAATAGTAATTATCGTTAGTACTATTATAGTATGGTCATGAAATATAATTAATTGTTCTATAATTGGAGAAACTGCATCTTGAAATCTTAATATATTTCATGTGGCTATTTCCAGCAAAATATAAAATTTATATATGAATCTTAAATTCATAGCACTAATCTGCCATACTGATTTTTCTATTTAGTTATCATAGGCAATTCTGTGTAAGAATGCTCTTGAGGTGGTATTTGTTGAAGTCATTCAATAGATGAGTTGTTTCTATAATTAAATACAGGGATTCGTTTAGATAATATTCTTTCTCATAGAATAAAAATTATAATTATAATTCTTACAAGAGAAATTATTCTTCCGATAGAAGATAAAATGTTTCATGAGGTGTATACATCTGGGTAGTCTGAGTATCGTCGAGGTAATCCTCTTAAACCTAAGAAGTGTTGAGGGAAAAAAGTAGTATTAACACCAATGAATATTACTGAGAATTGTACTTTTAATCATTTAGGGTTTATAGTTATTCCTGTGAATAATGGATATCATTGAATAAATCCTGCTATAATTGCAAATACTGCTCCTATAGAAAGAACATAGTGAAAGTGTGCTACTACATAGTATGTATCATGAAGAACTACATCAATAGATGAATTTGATAAGATAATTCCTGTTAATCCTCCTATAGTAAACAGGAAGACAAATCCAATTGATCATATTATAGAAATAGATGTTTTTAAAGAAACTCCGTGTATTGTTGCTATTCATCTAAAAATTTTAATTCCTGTAGGAACTGCAATAATTATAGTCGCAGAAGTAAAGTAGGCCCGGGTATCTACGTCTATTCCAACTGTAAATATATGGTGAGCTCATACTACAAACCCTAGGATTCCGATTGATAATATTGCGTATACTATTCCAATGTATCCAAATGATTCTGTTTTTCCTCTCTCTTGTCTAATAATATGTGAAATTAATCCAAACCCTGGAAGAATCAGAATATAAACTTCAGGATGCCCAAAGAATCAGAATAAGTGTTGATATAAGATAGGATCCCCACCACCTGCAGGATCAAAAAAGGTTGTATTAATATTTCGGTCAGTTAAAAGTATAGTAATAGCTCCTGCTAGTACAGGAAGAGAAAGTAATAAGAGAATTGCTGTAATTAATACTGATCATACAAATAAGGGTGTCCGATCTATTGTTATACCAGTAGGTCGTATGTTTATTACTGTTGTGATAAAGTTTACAGCACCTAAGATTGATGAGATTCCAGCCAGATGTAATGAGAAAATTGATATATCTACTCTAGGTCCGGCATGAGCAATATTTCTAGACAGGGGGGGGTAAACTGTCCATCCTGTTCCTACACCTATTTCAATTAACGATCTTGTTATTAATAAAGTTAATGACGGTGGGAGTAATCAGAATCTTATATTGTTAAGTCGTGGGAATGCCATATCTGGGGCTCCAATTATAAGTGGTAACAATCAATTTCCAAATCCACCAATCATAATTGGTATAACTATAAAGAAAATTATAATAAAAGCATGAGATGTGACGATTACATTGTAAGCTTGGTCGTTATTAATGAAAGCTCCAGGTTGAGCTAGTTCAATACGAATAATCATACTTAGTATTATTCCTACTATACCTGATCAAATACCAAATAAAAAATATAAAGTTCCAATATCTTTATGATTAGTAGAAAATAGTCATTTATTCATTTGACAAATGAATAAGAGGTTTTAAGTTATAAGAAAAACTTAATTAGTGATATAAAAATTATCTAAGAATCTATTTTTATTAGTAAACTTCAAGTTTAATCAATTGTATTAGATTTGTTTAATAGTAAATTGATATTGAATTTATTAAGATGTCTGATTATAGGTAGTAAACTGTAAATTTACTTAAGGGATTTAATTCCTCTTAATAAAAAGGTCTTTTAGTTTAAATTTTAAAACATTAAATTGCAAATTTAAAAATGGTAAAATTACCTAAGACTTACCTATGGTCTTAGATATTTACAACTTTGAAGGCTGTAAGTTTACGTTTTAACTTAAAATCTTACTTAAAAGATTACAGTTAACGAAATTAACATAGGAGTTAATGTAAGATTTAAAGTTATAATAGTTATTTCTGTAAGGTTTCTATAATTTCTTCATTTTTTGAATGAAGAGTATGAAATCATTGAAGTAAATGCTATTCGTATGTAAAATATTATAACTAACATTGAAGTTGTTAACAAAACAAATGCTAATATATATTCTATTTTGTGTAGAATAAACTGAATAACTAATATTTTTCTTAAGAACCCAATTAAAGGGGGAAACCCTCCTATAGAAAGTATATTTATTCATAAGTTAATCTTAAGGAAATTATTGTGTTCATTAAGTATTATTTGGTTAATAAAGTTAATTTTTATATGTTTAACAATCATAATTAATATGATTAATCTAGTTGAGTACAAAACCATATAGATAACTATAATCTTGTATGAATTAATAGTAATTAGTATGAGTCTTATATTATAAATTGAAGAGTATCCAAGCGTTTTTCGTATAGATGATTGATTAAGGCAAAATACTGCCCCTATGATTATTCCTATTAAAATAGGAATAATAAGTATTTTTGTATTGATTTGGTATATAATTGTAAGAGGAGGAAGCTTTAAAATTGTTAATATTGAAAATATTGTATAGTAATTTATTGTTTCAATAATTATTAAGACTCAGTTGTGGAAAGGTGCTGAGCCTAATTTAATAAGTATTGCCATAGATATAATTATTTCGTTCATTATATTAACCCCAATTAATATAATGACTACTCTGAATAAAAGTATAGTGGATGCTACTCTTTGTATAATAAAGTATTTAATTATTGATTCTGATCTAATAGAATTTTTAGTTTGTATGAAAGGAATAAATGAAAGTAGTGACATTTCTAATCCTATTCATATAGAGATTCAATTATTTGAACAAATAGTTATAATAACCCCAATTATTATAGTATTTGTCAATAAAAGCTTAGTAGAATTGAATAATATTAGAAGGAAGAATATGATTTCTATAGCTAGGGTATGAACCTAATAGCTTTCTTAGCTTATCTTTCTGTTTTTATGTATTATAGTGTAAGATGCACATGAAATTTTGATTTTCGTAGTTAAGTTTAATTCTTAATTTTACAATGAGGGTATAGAAATACATAGTTTATTCTATCAAAATAATCCTTTTTTGTCAGGCACCTCATT